GCACCATTGATTCCACTATTATTAGTGAGCAATAATGGAACAATTCCGTCATAGAGATAGGGGACATAATTCACATGGATATAGTAAGTCTCGCTTGGGCTGCTTTAATGGTAGTCTTTACATTTTCCCTTTCACTTGTAGTATGGGGAAGAAGTGGACTCTAGAGTTACTACTAATAAAGTTGAGAAATCAAACTGTATCAATTATTTTATAGATCGTTTTGCAACGCGTTTTGCACTTTTTCAAATAAAAATATCTTCATTTCCAAATTCCAGTGGATTCTAGTAGAGTAATGTATGATATGACTAATACTCTTTCAATCAAAGAGATATTTCAATGATTCCCATGTTTGTATTTCGAAAGGAAAAGAATACAGATGATAGGAAATTCATTCCAACCTAATTCTTCTGAAATTTTCTAACGGGCTTTTACCAGAATTAGAATTATAGATGGATACTGAGGAAGACCCGACCCCTTTTTTTTTTGATTTGATTTTTTTCTTTCCCTCTTTACTGTTCAAAGAGGAAGTCGTTTTGGGAAATGTATACCCACTTTCTATGAGAAAGAAAACAATATAGACATAGCATAGTGGTTGGCTAACAAGATACTATGCATAATAAGATCTTGACTTGGGCGAGTCACATATTTATTGCGCACTTACCGCTTGTTTTATTAGATTTTTAAAATTTTTGATACTTTATCAACCCACATGGTTCAAGCGTTAAAATCGGCGAGGTTTACTATTTATTTTATTTCTTTTCGAAATCTGAAGAAGTGCCCATAGAACTCCTGTCAATGGCTCAATCAATTATTTCTTCGAAATGCTAAAAAAACAGATTACTACATGTTTTTCTTAAGATATGCCCATAATGCTTTTTCTTGATTCTTTCGATAGATCCCGAAATTCATATTGGATGGAAATAATAAAAAATCTAGGAATTAGAACTCTAAGAGTAAGACGATTATTTCAGAGTGATCGGAACAAATAGATGTATCAAAGAAATCGAATTTGATGCTATGTACATTCCATATATGAAATTTATATCTACATATATGAAGATAATATTGGAGATTGATCTATATTAAGCCTTTCTCTTTATTGTAAAGTACAACTTTACAAGTTTATACACTACAATAACACTAATAGATAGTATGGTAGAAAGAAAGATTTCATCTATTTCTTTCTTACCATACTATCGGATCTCATAGAGCCGATTATAGTCCGCTCATTTCATTTAAGACGCGAAATTGGAATGCTTTTCATTTTATTTCTTCAATCATTGATAAGAACTCAGAAATCAAGTTTCATTCAAATTAATTAATCATTTTGACTAACTGTTTTTACGTAAATGATAAGTAGAAAAGCAGTAGGAACTAGAATGAACAGTGCAGTAGCAATAAATGCAAGAATATTTACTTCCATAATCTCATCTTTTTTTTTACTTCACAATAACTCGGGATTTAATCCCATAGAGATAATAAATCTTTCGCCTGTAAATTCAATGAATGAATTACTTCTCGATGATCTTGAATCGGATCAATATCATGAATAACAATATCTGCGCTATCAAATGAATTCGTCGTCGAGAATTGAATAGTATAACATAGGAAGATCTTTTATCCATACCGAATCCAAAATGGGATCCCTGAACCAATCAAAAATTCCTTGATTTATTATTATTTTTTCTTCTTTCTTTTCTATAACCTACCTTAGGTTTTCCTTGTACAATCATCTGATGAAGTATCATGTGACCACCCTTTCATTTCCATTAGTAACAAACCCAAACAAACAATAGAAGCGAAATGGAAAAAGAAAGGAGTTAAGTTCTAAGCTCTGTTTTTTTTTAATAATCTAATTTTCTTGGAAGACAAAGAAATGTGATAAAGATGAGTCCCGGTATAAAAGATCTAATATTCCATCAAATTCACTATTTTTTTTAGGCTTTGTTCTTTCTTCGATGGGACCCCTAAAAAAATAGAAAAATAGGAAGGAAAAAAAAAAAAGGATCTCCTCTTGGGAATGCAATTCTGCTCCCTGTCCTCCCTTTCACAGAAAAGGGAGAGATGAATTGATGTATTTATTGGATCCTTCGGGACTGACGGGGCTCGAACCCGCAGCTTCCGCCTTGACAGGGCGGTGCTCTAACCAATTGAACTACAATCCCATGGAAATAAGGGATCTAGCATAAATTTAAATTCTTTTTTATTCCTCTGTATCAGGTATTTCTCAAGGACAAGGGGGTTATACCATCTCATCGTAGATTGGCGAATTCTTGGGCATTATTGGGCCGAGCTGGATTTGAACCAGCGTAGACATATTGCCAACGAATTTACAGTCCGTCCCCATTAACCGCTCGGGCATCGACCCAGGAAGAATCCATTTTAGGCTTATTGGTAATCCATAATCAACTTCCTTTCGTATTACCCTACCCCCAGGGGAAGTCGAATCCCCGCTGCCTCCTTGAAAGAGAGATGTCCTGAACCACTAGACGATGGGGGC